TAATGTGGGTATTTCCGTCTCTAGAGTAGGATCCGCAGCTCAAATTAAAGCCATGAAACAAGTAGCCGGCAAATTAAAACTGGAACTAGCTCAATTCGCAGAACTAGAAGCCTTTGCACAATTCGCTTCTGATCTTGATAAAGCTACTCAGAATCAATTGGCAAGAGGCCAACGATTACGCGAGTTGCTCAAACAATCCCAATCGGACCCTCTCACGGTGGAAGAGCAGATAGTTACTATTTATACCGGAGCAAATGGATATCTTGATCCGTTAGAAATTGGACAGGTAAAGAAATTTCTCGTTCAGTTACGTACCTACTTAAAAAAGAATAAACCCCAGTTCCAAGAAATTATATCTTCCACCAGGACATTCACCGAGGAAGCGGAAGCCCTTTTGAAGGAGGCTATTCAGGAACAGATCAAATTGTTTCGACTTCAGGAGCAAACCTAAAATTATGACTCTTATTCTACTACTCTTATTCTTAGTACAAGAGTAATCATTGAGAAATGTCTCTGATTCGAATTTTTTTTATTCAACCAAATAAGTTTTTGGCATAACAATCTAAAAATAAATAGATGGAAATAAATTGCGTCCAATAGGACTTGAACCTATACCAAAGGTTTAGAAGACCTCTGTCCTATCCATTAGACAATGGACGCTGCTTTTCATTCCTGTTTTCTTTTTTCTCTTTCTTCCTTCTCCTATCCTATCCGGATAGAAACAAAACAAGAATTGGATTGCATGCAGAAGATTTTAGCAAATAAGAATACATATCTGAATCAACAATGTATGTATAAAAGTGATATAGAGCGGGTAGCGGGAATCGAACCCGCATCGTTAGCTTGGAAGGCTAGGGGTTATAGTCGACGTTGGTTGATCATTTTTAACGTCTCTAATTCAGAACCGAACATGAAATTTTGGTTTCATTCGGCTCCTTTATGGAGGATCGATGTGTTCCCACCTAGATCTAAGGCATACAAGAAGAAAAAACATAAAAAATTTATGCTGTATGAAAAGGGAGTCATCATAAATCTGAGAAAAACCAGATCCATAACATCCATGTCAGCTTCTCTTACTCGCTTTGTAGATGATCCTTCTAGAAGAGGAAAATTCTACCAAATCTGTCTAGTTACTTCGTTCCTTATTTCGACCCACGGAATCCTGAGGAAAAATTTTGGTTTCCACCGAGCTGGAACAATATGTCGATGGCTCTAGTAAACCAAAGCCACCATTTTCTAGCTATTTGGCTTCAATCCCCTTTTTAATACAAAAATGGAAGATTTAGTTACGATTAGAAATAAACTTTTTATCTTCATCCATGGATCCCTTTACTCATACTCATTCAATTGGAAGAGTTGAATCAATTCAAAAAAAAATTATGCTTCGCGATTCCATATGTTCCAATGTTTTTTAGTCAATTAAACAATGACTGGCCTTTGGATACAAATCACGAAAATTTATATTTTTCCTCAAATGTAGCATTAAGAGGTAAAGGATTAACCTTTTTAAGAAATAAAGTTTCTTATTGAAATATTAACTGAAAGACCCTTTAACTATTTAAGTTGTTAATAGAACGAATCGCACTTTTACCACTAAACTATACCCGCTACAATTTCATTATTGTATATTAATGATCTATTTGTCGAACAAAGGAAAGAAGTGAGATATAATAAAGATAGCATCAGAATGATGAAAATTGGAATCTTGATACATATTCTGTCTTGACAGGGACTTGATAAAATCCCCAATATAAATATATAAATATAAAAAAGCTTATTTAACTATAAATTATTTAAAAGCTTATTTAACTATAAATTATTTAACTGTAAAATAGAAAAACAAGTTATACTTTTCATTTCATGGTAAGTCGTTACTGACAGTTCCGACTTGATTGAAGGAGCTACTGAAATTGGACATAAAAAAGAATTCTACAAGAATCCACCTTGATTTTCCAATTTCTTTTTGGAGTGCCAGATCTTATGAATTTGGGTCAATTAGATGGATCTTAAGTCTTCAAATCAAACAAAGTTTGTTACTTGAACAATTTGTTACTTAAACAAGTCAAGTAAATAAGTAAAAAACTTATACTTATATATATAAGTTAAGTCAAATTGAATGTTTACTTATATTAATTTATATTTTATATTTACTTATATATTAAATATATTAAATATTAATTTTAATTAATAATTTAATAAAATTTTATATTATAATATAATTATTTTTTTTTCTTAAATTTAATTTTTGTTTTTTTTAGTTATTTATTTTTTATTTTATTCAAGTCCAGTAAGTAAATTCATAAATAATAATAGAAATTCCCTTATTGTTATTTTTTATTTTTGTTGCTTTAATAACAATTGGATATCAAATACAAATAAATAATATAAGTCAAAAGAATAATGGCCTAGCTAGGTACTAGCCAGGCCAGGGAAATAAAATTAAAAATATTGTATGAAATATAAGGTATTTTATATTGGAGATATCTGTTTTGTTTTGAATTATTATCGTTATCTAAATTTAATTGTTGGTCAAGTCAAATTCATAGGTATCCTATTTAGACTTATCTTATATCCTTACCTTATATATAAATATAAATATAAATATTTACTACATCTTATATGTATTATTTATATATACTAAAATATTTCATATATTTTAATATTTCATATATATATATAAATTTCATATATATATAATAATTTAATAAAATTTTTAATTATTTAATTATATTAAATATTAATTATATTAAATATAATATAATTTCTAATATTTAATATATAAAATAAATATCTAATATCTAAATATTTCTATCTAAATATTTCGAATTATTTAATTATAATTTCTTTTGTCTTTCTTTTGTCATTTTTCATATTATTAACTAATTAACTAAACTATTAAATATTATTTATTAAATATTATTTATATTATAAACCATTTATATTATAAACCATATATTATTATATTATACTTTATTATTATATTACTTTATACTTATATTATATTACTTTATACTTATTAGTATTAGTTTACTATTACTAATTATTTACTAATATTCTAATATTACTAATATTCTAATATTATATATTATATATTATATTAATTATATTATATTATATTTTTATATTAATATTAAATTAAAATATTAAAATAAAAAATTAAAAATAAAGAATAAAAATAAAAAGGGGTAAGGCGGATTTTTACCAATCAATCATTATTTTAAGTATTACATAAAAAATCCCAATTCAAAATTAGGAGAGATGGCTGAGTGGACTAAAGCGACGGATTGCTAATCCGTTGTACGAGTTATTTGTACCGAGGGTTCGAATCCCTCTCTCTCCGCTTTCTCTGGTTACTTGATACTTTTGAATTCGAAAAACCGAAAAACCTCAATCCTTTGTTTTATTTTATCATAGTTAAACATATGGAATACATAAAAAAATATTCAGAAAAGAAAAAGCAAGGAAAAATGATAAAAACCTTTTAGTTTTTTATTCCTCGCGCCCAGGATTACGTCCTGGATCATTAGATAAGAATCCAAAAATGAAGAGAGAAACAAAGAATATCACTACTGTATAAACAAAGAGTTTGAGAGTAAGCATTACACAATCTCCAAGATAAGATCATTTGGGGGGTAAAAGGGAATAGATTATCCATTTGAGTTTTGTAACACATGTACTATATTTGATTTGACATGATACCAAAATATGAAAAAATAAAGAACAAATTTTTTTAATTATAATTAAGTGTTTTTTTTCTAAAAAAAAAAGAATGAATTTGAAAATTCATGAATTTATTTGTAATTAAGATTCTGATTTCTTCGTTAACAAAATTGTTATTATTAACAATTAGGTATTGTGTAAAAACCTAATCCAATAAAGTCCTTGCTCACTGGAAGGATGGGCGGAAGGGGGAAATGAACTGATCAAAATTCATCGCTGCCCTTATCCAATATATAAGAATTTCCATTTTTTAGTAGAGGATTTGTAATGTAAGACTCATATGATCTTATAAATAATTGTTAGAATTTTTTTTTATCGAATAAATCATGAATCTTTTCAGTATAGTATTAAGAACTTCATCGAAAACTTACAGCAGCTTGCCAAACAAAGGCTAAAAGAAAGAAAAGTACAGGTATGATGGGCATAATGTCTACGATTGGATTGAAAAGAGCATAAGCCTCAGGCAATTTCCCGAAGAAAAAACTACTCGAAGAAAGGGCAGAATTTAAATAGATACAGATTAAACTAAAAAAGATATTAAGCATAACAAACAAACATTTGTTTTTGTAGGTAATTTAGTTTTTATTGAATTATTGATATAAGGGAAAACGAAGAAAGAGAGTAGGTAAAAAATCCTTCTTTTTCATTGATTTGAACCCCCCCCCCCAAAAAAAAAAAATCCTCACATTTTCAAATGAGAATACAAGGAATTACACTTTCATACAATATCTTAATTGAATTATATGTAATCATCAATGAATTTTTTATTCGATATCTACATGTGTCGAATACCGGCAAGAATAACAACCTATCCTATATGTATTTATTTTATTTATTTTTATTTTTATTGTCATATTGTCTGGAATTGACGAATGCCCCACAACGGCAATAATGTTTATTAGTGTCAAGTCAAATAGAAATCTAAATGGGGCGTGGCCAAGCGGTAAGGCAGCGGGTTTTGGTCCCGTTACTCGGAGGTTCGAATCCTTCCGTCCCAGATCAATTTTTCAGAATCAAAACGCGAAAAATCTCTCCATTCATTAAAACCTAAAGTAAGTGAATAGGGTATTCCACTATTAATTAAATATCTTTTAATTAAAAATGAAATAAAATATATAATTTTAAATAAATATAAATATATAAATATACATAATTACCCATACTTTTGGTAACAAATGTTCATTGTATATGATGGATGGATATGAAAAATACTCTTCTGGTTCTGATTTATTCTTTTTTATTCTCTCATCTGAAAAAAAAAAAATAACAACCTTAATCTTACCTTAAAGAGATATTTTCCATTCCATACCCATGAAAATAAAAAAAAAAAACTGCATTGGTTTTTCAATCAATTAAACCATTGATGATTCAATTGGACATAGTAAAATTCGCGTATCTATCTTTACCTTAATGAATGAGATATCCACTACAAATTATTAGCTACTTGTCTATAATTGCAAGTACTGCTTGATTGAAGAAGAAATTAAATTCAGTAATTATTGGAAAACATATTTACAGTCATGGTGTTGAAGTACAAGATAAGATTCTTTAATTTAATTAAACTAAACCATTTTTATCGATTTCTTATTCTTATGAATCCTTGGTACTTGAAGAAATGGAAGTGTGAGAAATAAATTTTATCGAGAAAATAGACTTCTGATCCTTCTGGTTCATTGGAATTTTAGGCATTGGAAAAGTTATAGTTTTTTTGGTTAAGGTTAATAAATATTTGATTTGGTTAATAAATGATTCAGTTCCTGATTGGAATGGAAATTTAATGTAATAAAAGAAAGATGAAAGCCCCCCCCCTTTTTTTTAGGTCTAAAATTCATTTTTTAAGAAAAAATGGGACTCTTTTCATGACTAATCGTTCCAAACAATCTGTTAATAAAGATGTAAATAGGTCTTAACCAAGAGTGATTTCCTCATTTTTTTTTAATTTAATTTAATATAAATAGGTTTCCTTCTTCATAGGCTAGAATATGGGGGTAAATTTGGATTCTTTTTTTGCTGAGACTTCTTAGTTTAGTATAAAGACTTTTTTATGCATAAAAAAAGGAAATGGATAAAAAAATATGTACTAAAATGTACTGATTGAGCCAATGACTATTCATGATTCCATATTGAATCAATTCCATCCTGGTTCGAAATTAGAGGAATGTTATGGTAAAACTTCGTTTGAAACGATGTGGTAGAAAGCAACGTGCGACTTGAAGGACGTGATCACTTGTGTGGATTCTTACATCCACCATTTTCTATAGAAATGAGGATGCTCTTGGCTCGACATGGTTTGCTCTGTTCCACTAGGAACCCCGTTTTGTTGGGTCGTAAGTAATAAGTAAATAGTACACGATGAAGCTCGAGTAGAAAGTAATGATTCATTTATCATATCGAGGGAAAGAATCTAGGGTTAATGCCAATCAATAAGCTGGACCAACTTTGTAAATATATCTTCATATTAAAAATCGAAAGATTCAAATTCTAACAATTTGAAATCAAAAAGTCAAACTTGTTGGAATTGATGAAACTATTTCGATCAAAAGTGTATTACAGGGGAATCGATCGTTCGTATAATTTTTTCCCCAGAAAAGGTATGTTGCTGCCGTTTTGAAAGGAGTAAGATCGCCGAAGTAATGTCTAAACCCAACGATTCAACAAAGCAAAGATTAAGGATTTCGGAACAAGGAAACACTATTTTTAGCTGTCTCAACAATTGGATCAAAAATAAGAATTAGAATAAGGAATAAAATTAAAATATATTTGAGATGAGACAAACAAAAAAGGTTACTTACAGACGACTCAATAAATTCTAAGGATTTCTATTCGAATTCTTTCAGAGCTACCCAACTTGAGTTATGAGTACAAATGAATAAAGTTTCGTTTTTCTTTACTTTATGGAAAAATAAAACAATTCCAATCATAGTCTAATTTATTATTTTTTTTATGGATCAGTTTGCCACTATACCATTATGACTATCACTATATTATGACATGACTATTGATATTTTATTTATTATTTATTAACTTTACTTATTTATTTTTATTTTATTATTTTATAATTAATTATAATTTAATTAAAATTAATTAAGATAAAAACAATTAAAAAAAAAAAAAAAAGAAATTTAAATTGAAATTTCATTAAATTGAATCAATCATTTTAAAATCATTCTTTATGGAGCTTGAGCCGTACGAGGAGAAAACCTCCTATACGTTTCTGGGGGGGGGGCTTTGCTTATCTATCCCAATGAGCCATCTATCGAATCGTTGCAATTGATGTTCGATCCCAAAGAGAAGGAAGAGACCTTCGGAGAGTGGGTTTTTATGATCCGATAAAGAATCAAACTTATTTAAACGTTCCGGCTATTCTATATTTTCTTGAAAAAGGAGCTCAACCCACAAGAACTGTTCATGATATTTTTAAGAAAGCGGAATTAATTGTCTAAAGAACTTTGAATTAATCAAAAGATTTTTGAAATACAAACTAGTAGTTCCTAGTATCTAGTATATAGTATATAACTTTGTATACTTTTTTACTCAACATTTGCCCTTTTATTTATCTATTCTATTCATACCATTTTCTTGTTTTGGGAATTTACCAACCAAAATGGGTTAATCTTTCTTATTGTGTACTTCTATTGATTGAATAAACCCGAGATTTTCTCCACATTTCTTATTTTTTTTTATGTCGTGCCAATCCAACACAAGTCTTTATTTGATTTAATTAATTTTATTTGTTTTCTTCAACATGCAATTCATATTGACAATGGTGTATTGAACAAATATAATTCGATCGTAAATAAATGGATCCGTTTGTCCCCACCCATATTTATACTGGTTATATTGGTTCTTTATAATTGAATGAAAAATTTTTTGAATTGATAAAAAATTAAATAAAATGAAGGTCTTTTTACATCGCTTTTGATTTTTATCTGGAAATCATTGTTGTATTTTAATCGGATCCGCCCTGGTTTTCAATAATAAAAAAACTTTACTTTAATTGATCATCAATTTTTTCTTTTCAAAAAACGAAATTTAAATATTGGTGGGATTGTGCAATCAATTTATTTTAAACTTTAAATATATTTTTATTTGTATTTTGATTTCGATCATATCTTCTCTTCATATATTATATTCACATTATATATATTTGTATTAGGGTTGCTAACTCAACGGTAGAGTACTCGGCTTTTAAGTGCGACTATAATCTTTTACACATTTGGATGAAGCAACGAATTCGTCCAGACTTTTGGTAGAGTCTATAAGACCACGACTGATCCTGAAAGGTAATGAATGGAAAAAATAGCATGTCGTATTATATTAATTAATTTAATTAGTAATGTAGAACTCTAAAAATAGATCATCCTTACCGGATCGATACAAAAAATCTTTGATTTTAGAAAGGGGACAAAATGAATTCACATTTACCGCTTGGTCGAGTGAATAAATGGATAGAGTTTTATGGCTCAAATTCTAGACAAAGAAAAGCGACGAGCTTATGTTCTTAATTTGAATGGTTACCCGATCTAATCTAACTAGACGTTAAAAATAGATTAGTGCCTGATACGGGAAAGGGTTCTCCTGTGAGTGGATCATCAATTACTTTTTTTAATGAATCCTAACTATTCTCCATTATAGATAGGATAGAGTGGAGGTGCATGTGTAAAAGAAAGAGCATACTGATAAAGAAAATGGATTCCAAAATCAAAAGAGCGATTGGGTTGCAAAAATAAAGGATTTTTAACCTTTTCTTTTTCTTGTTATGTTAACGAACATAAACCAATTGGATTTGGAAAGATAGGAAGAAGATCTGAGGATTGGACTCTCTGTTTTCAGGGTAACTTTTTCTTACTGTGTACATACCTTATATACATATTTGTTCTGGCCATATCGCACTATGTATCCATTTGTTGACCCAACAAATGCTTCTCCGGTTCAAGTATAATTTAAAATGGAAGAATTAAAAGGATATTTAGAAAAAAGTAGATCTAAACAGCAACATTTCCTATATCCGCTTCTCTTTCAAGAGTATATTTACGCACTTGCTCATGATCATGGTTTAAATGTAAATGGATCAATTTTTTATGATCCCACGGAAATTTCAGGTTATGACAATAAATCTAGCTCATTACTTGTGAAACGTTTAATTATTCGAATGTACCAACAGAATTATTTGATCAATTCTGTTAATGATTCCAACCAAAATAGATTCGTTGGGCACAACAAGAATTTTTATTCTCAAATGATATCAGAGGGTTTTGCTGTCATTGTGGAAATTCCCTTTTCGCTTCGATTAGTATCCTCCCTCGAAGAAAAAAAAGAAATACCAAAATTTCAGAATTTACGATCTATTCATTCAATATTTCCATTTTTGGAGGACAAATTATCACACATAAATTATGTATCAGATATACTAATACCCTATCCCATCCATCTAGAAATCTTGGTTCAAATTCTACAATGCTGGATACAAGATGTTCTCTCTTTACATTTATTACGATTCTTTTTTCACGAATATCATAATTGGAATAATCTCATTACTCCAAAGAAATCTAGTTATGGTTTTTCAAAAGAGAATCCAAGACTTTTTCGGTTCCTATATAATTCTTATGTAATTGAATGCGAATCCGTATTAGTTTTTCTCCGTAAACAATCCTCTTATTTACGATCAACATCTTTTGGAACTTTTCTTGAGCGAACACATTTCTATGAAAAAATAGAACATCTTGTAGTAGTTTGTTGTAATGATTTTAAGAAAACCCTATGGTTGTTCAAGGATCCTTTCATGCATTATGTTAGATATCAAGGAAAATCAATTCTGGCTTCAAAAGGGACTCATCTTCTGATGAAGAAATGGAAATCCTACCTTGTCAATTTTTGGCAATGTCATTTTCACTTTTGGTCTCAACCCTCTAGGATCCACATAAACCAATTCTCCAATTTTTCTTTCTATTTTCTGGGTTATCTTTCAAGTGTACCAATAAGTATAAGTACTTCAGCGGTAAAGAGTCAAATGCTAGAGAATTCTTTTTTAATAGATACTGTTACTAAAAAATTCGAAACTATAGTTCCAATTATTCCTATGATTGGATCATTGTCAAAAGCCCAATTTTGTAACGTATCGGGGAATCCTATTAGTAAGCCAGTTTGGGCCGATTTGTCAGATTCTGATATTATTGATCGATTTGGTCGGATATGTAGAAATCTTTCTCATTATTACAGTGGGTCTTCAAAAAAACAGAGTTTGTATCGAATAAAGTATATACTTCGACTTTCATGTGCT